GTAGTGAGGCTACAACAAGGTTGGGTAATTTAGCTGATAAGTCTGAAGAATTGGTGAGTAAGGCAGAAGTTGTAAGGGGTTTAGATTCGTAGTCCTTTTCATTTAGTCGAGGTAAGCCCTTGACCTATTTTTTGTTCTGTTAGAGCTGTTTGTGTTGTTGTTGGGTTTGTGGATTGAATTTCTGGTAACTCTTTTTGTTTGATAATTTGTTCTATCGGGTTGTTGGTTTTGGTTCTATTTCAGTGGTGGCGAGATGTTATTCGTGAGAGGGATCAAGGTTGACACACTAGTTTTGTCGCTAAGAATATTCGTTTAGGGATGGTTTTGTTTATTATGTCTGAGATTATGTTTTTTTTAGGTTTTTTTTTGGGATTTTTTAGTTCTAGATTAGTCGCAGGCATTGAGGGTGGTGCAGTTTGGCCTCCTGTGGGGATCGTTTCGTTGAATCCCTTTAGGGTACCTTTGTTGAATACGTCTGTGTTGTTGGGGTCTGGGGTTAGGGTTACTTGGGCTCACCATGCGTTAGTGGCTGGGAATCGTAACGAGGTTTTGTGGGGTTTGTATTTTACTGTGTTTTTAGGTTTGTATTTTACTGTGTTACAAGTTTTTGAGTATTTTGAGTGTTCTTTTACTATTGCTGATGGTGTTTATGGGTCTTTGTTTTATGTAATAACGGGGTTTCATGGAGTACATGTTATTATTGGGAATGTAATGTTAATGGTTTGCTTGTGGCGTTGTTTTAACTTTGAGTTTTCTAGTGAGCGGCATTTGGGGTTGGAGGTTAGGGTTTGGTATTGGCATTTTGTAGATGTTGTTTGAATTTTTTTGTTTTTGTGTGTTTATTGATGGGGTGGTTAATAGGTGGTTTATGGTTAATGTTGGTGGATATTTTTTCTTCTTTGGATTATTACAGGAATAGTGGTAGGGAGGTTTTTCAGATGGGTTGTAGTTATTTTGGGATTTTTGCTGGTGGGTTAGTTTTTTGATCGCCGTATCAATTTAAGTTTTGAGTAGCTGAGTCTGGGCTTTCACTTGTTTTAGTTCGGGTGTTATCTGTAGTGTTTGGTATTGTAGAGGATTGTAATGGTGGTCGTTTTGGGGGTTTTAGTCTTGGTTATGCAAGTATTTTTCTTACTATTTTTTGTTTGAATATTAGTGGGATGGTGCCTGGGAGTTTTAGGGTAACTAGTCAGTTGTCTGTTGGGGTGTTTTTTGGTTTGGTTTGGTGGCTTTGGTCTGTTATGAGTGGGTTTTTTTTGAGGTGTAAGAAATCTTTAGGGCATCTGTTGCCTATTGGTACTCCTTGAGTTTTGTGTCCAATTATGATTTTGATTGAAACTGTTAGATTGTTGATTCGGCCAATTACTTTATCGGTTCGTTTAGTTGCTAACATGACAATGGGTCATTTAGTTTTGAGGTTAATGGGTGATAAGATAATTGGTTTAGGGAGGTTAGTCGTGGGTGGTTATGTGTTGTTTGAGTTTTTTGTGTGTAGATTGCAAGCTTATGTTTTTACACTTCTGGTTAGGTTGTATAGGTCTGATCATCCTGATTGTAGGTACGGGAATTAAAGTAAACTTTACGAAGAATTATGTTCTTCTGGTGCTAGAAAGTAGCGTTACTTTGTGCCTCAACTTAGACCTGTTTCTTGAGTATTGGTTTCCTTTTTTGCTTTGGTGAGGGTTGTTTCTGTTGGTGTTAAGCTATGGTGAGATGGTGGGGTTACAGCTTATCAGGTAGCGGTTCCGTTAAATGTGGATAAAGTCTTTGGTTCTCGTTTGTTTGCGTGAAAGTCATAGTATTTTAGTATGGATATTTTATAGGGAGTTGGTCTGAGTTAAAGACGTGAGGTTGTCAACCTCAAAAAGCTGTATTTTAAGACACAGCACTCTCTTATCTTACGGCTGATCTCAGACCTAGTTAGATGGCTTGGGTTTTGCCTAGAAAACTACCCAATTCTTACTTTGTTTATGTTGTTCTTTACCGTGCTTATATTTTGGGGGTTTGTTCGCGGTATTGTGACTTTAACTGAGGTCTTTGAGGAGCAACAAGAGAAGGAAGTTGCGTTGGGTAGGTTAAATAAAGATAAACTTGAGTTTGAGAAAAATATGGGGAACCTAAAAATAATAGAAATTGAACTTAACAAAAAGATAAAGGCGTTTGAGCTTGATAAAAAAGTGGATCGTTTGAAAAAAGAAGAATTTGGACTTATTAAAAAGGTAGATGCTTTAAAAAAGGAGGAATTTAAGTTTCAAGGAAAGTTGGAAGAGTTAAAGGCAGAGGTATTTGAGCTTCGTAAGAAGGTGGATAAGTTGAAGGAGGAGGAGTCTATAATCGAGGAAAAGGTAGATATGATAAAAATAGAGTGGCTTAGACTTGATGTAAAGATAAACTCACTAAAAAAAGAGGAATATGAATCAAAAAAGGCTGACAAAGAAATTGAGGGAGATGACATCAAAGAAAAAGAGAAAGTTTTTGATATTGTTGATGATGAGGTTGGGGTGGAAGCCAAGAATATTGATAAGAAAAAAAACTTGCTAAAAAAAGTTGGGGGGGTTACTAAGAATAGTGACTAAAAAGAAAAACACTACAATTAAACATATCATTGAAGGGGGGGATGCTATTACTAGTGCTGGTAACAAGGCAGGTGTGGATATCAAAAAAGGTATTAAAAAGAAATATAAGAAAGTGATTAAGAAAAAACCCACTGAAGAAGGTGATGGGGAGGTTGATAAGTAGAATAGATGGTTTTGTTTGTTGTCTTATACTTGTATTGGGTCTGGTTTGTGTTATGTTTCAGCGTCATAGGCTTTTGGGGGTTTTACTTGGGTTTGAGATTTTAGGGCTTACTATGTTTTATTGTTTTTTCGTTTTTTGGGGTGGTATACAAAGGTTGGTTGGTTTCGGGTTGGTTTTTTTGTGTTTGGAAGTTTGTATGGTATGTGTATCTTTGTCACTTATGGTGAGGCTTGTAAAGAGAGTTGGTAATGACCACATCATGAGGGTGGTGGTTACTGTTATATAATGACTTAAATACCTTTAAATTGTTTGTAATGGTTTTATTTATGGTGATTTTAGTTAAGTGTTACTTTGAGCCTGTGGGAGTTAGGCCGATAACTATAGTCTGTGTTGTACAGTAAAGTGGATGCTTGCAGTGTTGTTTTTAATTGGGTTTATGGTTATAGTGATTTTAATGAAGTGTTTTTTGGGGTTTAGAAGGCGGTTGGGTTGAATGGTTGTGATTTGGGGTTTTATGGTAAGTACAGTGGGTGTATCTTTGAGAGTTTATAACGGTATAAGCTTGGTCAATTGTGATTTTGGGGAGATACTATGTTATGATGAGGTTTCTTGTAGTCTTGTTTGGTTGTTGGTTGTTGTAGTTAGTTTGGCATTGATTGGTAGTTTGGATGACATGATGTGTGGTAATATGGGGTGAGGGTTTTTGCACCTAGTCACAGGTTTAGCGGTTGTTTTAGTGCTTTGCTTTACTGTTGATTCTATAGTTGCGTTTTACATTTTTTTTGAGTGTAGGTTAATCCCTACTCTTTTTATTGTTTGCTATTGGGGTTATCAACCAGAGCGATTGCAGGCTGGTAAGTATATAATACTTTATATGATTTCAGCGTCGTTACCCTTATTAATTTACATCATGAAACTTTTTGCTTTTTATGGTACTGATAGGTTTTTATTGTTTTACTGTAGTAATAGTAATGTGCAGCTTAGATTTTTGGAGTTTTTTATAATAAGCGTAGCTTTCTTTGTAAAGTCTCCTGTGTATGGTGTGCATTTGTGGTTGCCTAAAGCTCATGCTGAAGCTCCGGTTGGTGGATCAATGGTTTTGGCTGGTGTGTTATTAAAGTTGGGTGGGTATGGCTTAATTCGTTTTAGATGATATTTATCGATTTTTGGTGGGGCTGTTTTTAGTTGTTTGATTTGTTTATGTGTTTTGGGGGGGGTTTTTGGTAGTGTGGTTTGTTGTGTTCAGGTTGATGTTAAGAGTTTGATTGCTTACTCTTCTATTGGGCATATAAGTTTAGTGGTAAGTGGAGTGATGTGTGTTAGGCACTTAAGGTTAAAAGGCAGGGTTTTTTTGATGTTAGCTCACGGGTTAAGTTCGTGTGGGATGTTTTTTCTGGCTAAAGATTTGAGTAAATTGTATGGGTCACGAATACTTTTTGTGATTCGTGGTGGGATTGGTAGCATTTTTGGTGTTAATTTCTGGTTAGCTGCTATGTGTGGGTTTAATGCAGGGGTACCATTGTCTTTAAATTTTTGTAGAGAGGTTATTTTGTACATTTCTTTAATAAGGTATTCATTAGTATTCGGTGTTCTTGTTGGGATTTTAGGGATCTTGTCTTGCACATATTCGTGACTTTTTTATTGTGGAACACAAGTTGGGAGTTACCCAATTTGGGCTTATTCGTCGTCGTTTGTGGTTTCAAGGATTTATGTAAATAGAGTTGTTTGTTTACCCATTTACTTTTTTTTTGGTTAGGTTGCCTTTTGCCTTAAACTGCGTATAACACATGTAGTGCTGTATAAAAGTATATACACAAATACTTTTTATTTGATGATGAAGCTATGTGGTTGGCCGTATAGCTTTTCTACTTTCTTTGAGAATGGTTGTTACGATGGTTATTGATAACGCTAAGGTACATACCATGAAAATTAAAAATCTCCTGTTCTACTAAAAAAAAGAAAATAATAAGATTGGTTGGGTGTTGGTATTGATTGTGTGTGTTAATAATTATTGGAGTTGGGGTGATTAGTAATGCAGAAAAAAGAGTTAAAAATAAGTTATAAGCTAGTTGACTTGTTTGTGGTTTCAAGTGGTAAATGGCGTTGGGGGACAGAGAGGAGGTATATGTGAACAAAATTAGCACTCCACCCACTAGTACCATGAAAAGTATGTAGGCATATCACAATGAAAAAATGGATAGTGTTATACAGAGACAGGTACTTAAAGAGATAACTTTAATTGTTAGGATTAGTGGGTGTGGCGTAAGGGTTCTGTCAAATAGAAGTATTGCTGTGGCAGAAATAAAGAAATACAGGGTTATGGTATGCTGACCTTTTCAGGACTTATGTGCTTGGAAGGCAATTGTACTAGGTAATACTCTCAGCATTTGGTTAGGGATGGTTTTAGTTTAAAGTAAAAAATACTACGGTGATTAGTAGAGTGAAACTCAATGTTGTTGGGATTAGTACTTTCCATGCTGTGTATATTATTAAGTCGTATCGGTATCGTGGTGCTCTGCCACGGATTAGTAAGAATAGTAAAATAATAGGGAACGATATTCCAAGGGAATTTGTTAACAAAACACTTGAAAGGATTCTTATGAATAGGATATCTAGATACTCCCCTATGATAAGTGCAGTAAATTTCACTCCCGAGTATTCTACGTTAAACCCTGACACTAATTCTGACTCCCCTTCTGAGAAATCAAATGGGGTTCGGTTAGTTTCTGCTAATATAATTGTTAATCATACTCCAGTCATTGGGGTGATAAGCCTTCACTTGAAGGTTAAGTGGGACTTCTCGTTTATGGCTGTTAAATCTAAAGTATGTCTGATGATCCTAAAGAAAATTAAAGTTAGGATTATTGGGACCTCGTAAGAAATTCTTTGTGCTATAATCCGTATAGCTCCAATCAGAGCGTATTTTGAGTTGGTACCTCACCCTGCTAGAATAATCCTATAAGATTTTGTGGCTAGAATACAAATAAGTAGAAGCAAGCCTAATGATTTATGGGTGACTAAGTGGGAAGCAGGGTACAAATACCACACAGTGAGCGATAAAGTGAAAGAAATTATAGGTGCTAAAAAGGTTATAATTGTGTTTGATGCTTTTGGCGTTATTATGGTCTTAGTTATAAGCTTTAAAGCATCTGCTACAGGCTGAGTTAGTCCGGCTATTGTGGATTTGTTTGGCCCCTTGCGAAGTTGTATGAAGGCTAAAGATTTTCGTTCTAATAGGGTTAGAAAGGTTATGGCGATAACTCTAAGTAATAGGTTGGGTAATAGTTGAGTAATCGAAATTAGTATCTTTAGTAGTTGTGGGGGAAGAGGCAGATTGCCTCATTGTTAGATCTTAGGACTAAGGCACTTTTCTGCCATTCCCCTTGTGAGCTAAAGAAGTACGCAGATGAGGCTGATGCCAGTTTTTTGGTGTAAGCAAAAAGTATTTATTACTATACTATCATCTATTTAGGAAGAGTTAACCTTAACGGTTGGAGTGTCAAAGAAAAATTTTCTCATTATTTACCTCATCAAGGTAGCCCGTTCATGCTGGCGTGACACTTGGTGTAAACCCTGGCTCAAGAGCTTTAATAAAGTTGCAGTTTATCGTATTAAAAATATGTATACTACAGGGTTTGTGTTAGTGTATGAAGGTGGGATTGTATTTCCACTATATAACTCAAATTTATATGTGCATATAAATTACACTAGCCTTCATTATTTCTCATTTTTTAGTAACTTAAAATTTTAAGTTTAGCAATTTAAGTGTTATGATTTTTAAACTAAAATTTTAGGGTTGGTGTGGGAGAAGGGGGGGGTGTGGGTACTATAATTGGTGCAAAGTAGTCTAATAAGTAAAAAGATACTAGGTTGTGGTCCAAGAGATGGTATTGTATAACCCCTTTGCTACGTATGAGTAGCGTAAATGGTAATAGTGTTGGTAGTGTCAAGGGAGGTAAAAAAGAAAAAAAAGAAAAGATTTGGGTGGTCAAGAAAGGTGGGATAACTGAAATGATGGTAAGGGATAAGGTTGAAGCGGGGATGGATTGTTACTATCTTGTTGGGCTCTTGATATGAGGTAGTTTTTTTTCTACTAATGAGGCTTCTATTAAGGGTTAGTGTATTTGGATGGTTTGTATTAGGAAATTCTGATTTAGTGTTTATTGAGTGGGAGTTTCTAAATCTGTGTGGGCTTTGTTTCAGGGTATTGGTTATAATTGATTTACTTGGAGTTCTTTTTTCTTCTTTGGTGTGTTTGATTGGTGGTTGTGTGTTTATTTTTAGGGTTGTTTATATAGGAGAGGATAAGTATGTTAAGAGCTTCTCTTGTTTAACTGTTTGTTTTGTTTTGGCAATGAATGTTTTGATTTTTATCCCTTATTTAGTGTTTTTGTTGATTGGTTGGGATCTTTTGGGGGTGATTTCTTTTTTATTAGTGATTTACTACCAAGGTAAAAGATGTGTGAGTTCTGGTATAATGACTATTCTAATTAATCGTGTGGGAGATATTTTTTTGTTGCTCTCTATTGGTTTAATATTTGGATTTGTGGGTTGGGATGGTGTTGGTGTAAGGGGATTAAAGGTTGATAGTTTGATGAGAATGATGGGTGTGTTATTAGTGGTGGCTTCTATAACTAAAAGAGCACAATTCCCTTTTTCTGTTTGGTTGCCGGCTGCAATAGCCGCTCCTACGCCAATTTCTGCTTTGGTTCACTCTTCTACTTTGGTTGTTGCTGGAGTTTATTTGTTGTTTCGGTATTATCCACTTTTGAGTGCTGTTGATAGGTTGTTGCTAGCTTTAAGAAAAGTTGGATGTTTGACACTATTGATGGCTAGTTTTATGGCTTGTTTTGAGTTTGATATTAAGAAGCTAGTTGCTTTGTCTACTTTAAGGCATTTGGGTTTTATAGTTTATGTCTTGGGTATTGGGTATCCTGTATTTAGAGTTTTTCATATACTTAGACATGCTGTCTTTAAGTCTTTGTTGTTTTTGTGTGTGGGGTGTTATGTTTATTATAGTGGATTTTATTTACAAGATACTCGCCAGTTGTGCGGAGTTGGGTGGGGGAGTTCTTCAGTGCTTATTTCTTGTTCAGTAGTTGGGTTTAGGTCTCTTTGTGGCTTGCCTTATTTAGGTGGGTTTTACTCTAAACATGCTATCTTGGAAAGGTCTATTTTGACATTTGGTGGAGTTTTTGAACTTTTGTGTCTAGTGGTGGGAGCTGTGGTCAGATGTTTTATGTCAACGTGGCTTTTATTGTGGGTTGTGTTTGGGGCTTGTAGGGGGTGTTATTTGTCGGTTATAGGTTGTAGTAATTGATTTTTAATGCCAATTTATTCGTTAGCGGTGTATAGGGTTTTTTTTGGGTACTTTGGACACAGGGTTTNAGTTGAGTCTTGTGATGTTTTTGTTTTAAGGTTTAGCTCGAAGCTAGTTTTGTTTTTAGTAACAAGGGTTAGTGGCGTTGTATTATCTATTGGTTGATTTATGGTTAAGTTCAGTAAAAATTTTAATGGGGGTATTAAGGTAAGAAAATTTTTTTTATTTATGAGGAGTATATGGTTTTTGAAGTATTTGTTTAATTGTTTGCCTGGGTTTTGGTTTGAGAATAGGGTAAAGTTGGTGGTAGCGCTTGAGTTAGGATGGGTTGAGATGTTAGTGATGCTTTTAGGTAAATTTAGGGTGTTAAGGGTCTGGGTTTGAGTCCTAGAGCTAGTTAATATTTTAGTGCTTGTGCGATTTGGGATGGTAATTGTTCTTCTTATAGTTACCTTTTTATAATTTTATAAAAAATTTTTCTATTTGATGAAGAATCGAAAGAGAGTTAAAATAACTGTCTTAACATTTTCAGTGTTATGCTTTGTATAGTGTAAGCTACTCTGTCTTTACATTTAAGATTCTTGGTAATCTCGAAAGATTATAGTATCTCATGGTTTTCCTAACATAGGAATAGTAACAATTAGAAGAAAGTAAACTAATGTTATTAGTTGTCTGATTTCTGTGAATGGTGTCTCTGTTGGAGCTCTGCCCAGCCATGTGAGGATTAAGAAGGAGTTTAGGAAAAACCAGAATACTATTTGGCTTGTTGGGTAAAAACTTATTCCTATTATAATGTTGTGGTGTAGGGTTGGTATTATATACAATACCACAATTGCTAGTGTTATAGCTAGTACTCCGCCTAGCTTATTAGGAATAGCCCGTAAGATAGCATATGCAAATAAGAAGTATCATTCAGGTTGAATGTGAGTTGGTGTTGATATTGGGTTAGCTTTAATAAAGTTTTGTGGGTCAGATACTAGAAGTGGGAATAATAGTGAAATAAATCTAGTGCATGCTAGTAAAACCACGAATCCTACTGTATCTTTTAGTGTGAAGAATGGGTGGAATGGGATAGTATTGATGTTTCTTTTTAGTCCTAAAGGGTTATTAGACCCTTCACTGTGTAAAAATGCAAGGTGTATAACCGTGAGGGCTAACATTAAAAATGGGAGAACAAAGTGAAAGACGAAGAATCGATTTAGTGTAGAATTCGAAACAGTGAAACCTCCCCAAATTCATTTTACCAGGTAGTCCCCTAACTTTGGGATGGCAGATAGAAGGTTAGTGATTACCGTTGCTCCCCAGTAAGATATTTGTCCTCACGGGAGGACGTAGCCAAGGAAGGCTGTTGCTATCAGAGATAACAGAAGTCTTGTTCCAGACAGTCATACTATTGAACGTAAGTAGGAACCGTAGTAAATACCTCGGCCAATGTGTGTGTACACACACATGAAAAATAGTGAGGCTCCAGTTGTATGAGTGTTTCGTAGTACTCAGCCGCAATTCACATCTCGCATAATATGTACTACAGAGTAGAAAGCATATTCTGTGTTTGGGGTGTAATGAATTGCTAAGAAAATTCCAGTAAAAATCTGGATTATTAGACATAAACCCAGTAGCGATCCGCTATTCCATAAAGTTGATAAGTTCACAGGGGTTGGTAAATCATAGATTGAATTACTTATCAAGTTTACTATAGGGTCTGATTTACGTACTGGCTTAGGTTTCATATCAGAAATTCAAAAAGTTAACAACAAGTAAATTTAAGGCTCCCAAAGCCTTCGTTTTCTTTAAACTACTTTTTGAGGGCGGGTAAGGCGAGGTAGTCGCCGTCTACTAGTTAACAGTTAGTTGCTATGTAAAGCTTTTACCCTTTTAGCAAGTAAAGGGTTGCCTTTTGTTTTTAATCCTAAGTTAAAGGTATTGAGTTATTTATACTAACTTGCGATTATGTCTATTGGGTAATAGATGGTTAATTAGGAGGTTTAATGGCACTTATTGTGTGGCTCTTTGGGTCCTTTCGTACAATAAAGAGACGATTTTTGCTGAGAAGATAGAGTCCAACCTAGCTCTCGCCGGTCTTAACTCAGCTCATGTAGGGTGTTTGCAGTCGAACAGACTGGCAGGTATCTTAGCGGCTGCGCCAAGTTGCACGTACTCTTAAGTTGGATTACGCTGTTATCCCCGGGGTAACTGCAATTGTGGTCCTTATCAAGTTTTTCATATTTTATTGTATAAGTTGGAAGTTGAAGTTGTTCCAGGGTTGCCCCAACCAACCTGGGTAGCTTTAATATCTGTGTATAGGGGTAAAGGTTCAGGGAGTTCCGCGGGGTCTTTTTGTCTTTCTCTTTTATTCAAGCCTTTTCACTTAATGGGAAAATTTTCTGGTCGTAAGGGATAGAGTTTCTCTTTGTCTTGCCATTCACTGGCTCCTAATTAGGGAGCTAATTATTACGCTACCTTAGCACGATCACGCTAACGCGGCCATTTAACTACGTCATTGGGCAGGCAGTATCTTTTATCTGGTGTAAGTTCAGAAGACGATGTTTTTGGTAAACAGGCAGAGAGATTATTTGCCGAGTTCATTACTTACGATTTCTTTACTGTCGTGGTAGTTTTGTTGAAGTACTATTTATATTATGTTCTTTGCGATACTACTAATTATTTGATACTAATAATTGCCGGTTCATTATAGGTTAAGGTTAATCTTATAAGGTTCCTTAGTTAATTAAGGAGTTGATTTACTAGGTTGGAGTTATTTTAAGGTTCGTCCCTTTAACGGGTTATTTTTGGCTGTTTTTAGGTCCTTTTTTGGATATCGTCGTTTAAATTTACTTCTATAGGGCTTAAACGGGCTTGTCCCCATTTAAGTTTCCATTACAGGTGGTGTATATTCGTAAAGCTTCTGTAAGGGGATACTTATATATCTTTTAGGAACAACCAGCTATCAAATGGCTCGTAAGGTATTTTGCTGCTACTAATAGCTGTTTCTTAATATTGAAACATTAAGATTGATCTTGGTTGCTGTTAGTAGCTCTCCATTTTTCGGGAAACAGGAGTGATTGTTGTATGTTGCAACCACATGATGCAGGAGGTAGAGGAGTTTACTTTTTCTTATAGTTAATTGGTTGTATCCTTTGCAGAGTTTAATGTGAATTGAGTGAGGTTGTTAAGCAATACTGGCTCAGGTAAATAATTTTATAAATACTAATAGAGTTCATCTAAATAATAATGTTTCTGCAACGGGTTTTGACCATGGAAAGATTTACAGTCTTTTGCCTAAGTTCGGCCACTTTTGCTTTTAGGTTTTGATGTATTAGCCTTTGGGTGTGCTGACACCTTCTGCGATTTACAAGACCGCTGCGTTTAGAAGCTTCTGGAGGCTTGTTCTCGAAGTATTAGTACTGTGGTTAAGTTAAAAGCTTAATGCCTGTCTCGGCCATCGAGAAGATTCAGGGGCAACTTCCGTTACCCCCACTATGTTACGACTTATCCTGTTAATAGCAGGAGTGACGGGCGATTTGTTACGCGTTCCATATCTTGTTCAGGCCATAATAGTGTTGTGGTCTTACTTTTAAGTTCCTCCTTTAGTGTAGAGATGTCAATCTACTTAGGGTAATAGTAGTTATTTGTATCCCATTAGCTGCTTTATATTGGCTGTGTGTCACCTGTGTTACAGAATTTAATGGTTCTGATGCCTTTTTTTTATGTTTAGGTGCAAAGACATAAAACGGCCATACGCAAGCTGGTAGCTAATAAAAGCTTTGATATTCGTGGATTATCGAATTAAGCCACAGGATCCCCTAATATGGTGTGGAACACCGCCACGCTCTTTAATTTTAAAATTTTCATTCTTACTGTTTTATTGGTTGGGCCACTCGGTAATGGGGTATCTAATCCCTGTCTCGTGGATGTGGTTTGTTGAGGCGCATTGTGAGATCCGTTCGGGTGTGAGCTTTAGGTTGAAATTTTACTTACATCTTTGCGGTTATGATCTTGCTCATAATTAATGATCCTCTTTGGTTTTGTAGTAGTTAATTTAAAGTAAGGGTCTAACCGCGACTGCTGGCACCCTATTAGTCACTTTTGCTGGTTATTTCTATGGCTTAGTTTCCTAACTTAAAATAATATAAATCATTGGTGTTGTTGGGCTTAAAAGCCTTGAGGATTTAAGCCTCTTTCTTTAAGTTTGAGAATAGTCCATGTTTAATGGTTTATTTGAACTAAAAGTTTGATCACAATAAACATAAATTACCATATGAAGTTTAATAACTAAAACTAACTTGCCATCAGAGCGAAGTGTTATGGAAAGGAGAGAATTTTTATTAAATTCTAGTTACGGGCCGAAACCGTATTGCTTCTTTGCTTTCTTCTTAGGTTTAGGTTAGATAATAGGGGCTGGTTTTATCCAATTAGAGCTTTGAAGGCTATTAGTTTTTAATTAACTTAAGTCCCTATATAATAAGAGAGTGTATCATTTTTGGGTTATGAGCCCACTAGCTTAAGTTTAGCTTATCTTATTAGTGTGTTGCTATAATCGGTATTCATATAAGTTGGGGTATAATTAGTAATGTATATATTACCTTTAGGGAAGGTGTTTCTGTTAAGATTTGTTGGTTATAGATTTTAGGGGTAGTTGTTAGTGTCAAAGTTAAAGATAGGTAGAAATAGAGTCTGATTCTGGTTCTTAAAATGAGTGGTATGAGAGTAGTTGTGAGTGATTTTGTCATGATTGCGATTATGATTGGGAGTTTTACCACAAATATTGCTATTGGTGGTATTCCTGCTATGGATAGGAGTGTTAGTATTAAGATTAGTTGATAATGATTATTAATTGTTAGGGATGTCATAAATTTTCTATGTGTTTTTGTTATGTGTGTTTGTATAAATAAATAAATTGGGGTAAGTGTTAAGGTGTATGCACTTAGATAGTTTATGGTTATGGTTAAGTTGATTGTTGATCCTATTAATAGCCATCCTAGGTGGTTGATGGAGGAGAATGATATTAAAGTTATTAGGTTTGTTTGGTTTAATCCTGCGATTCTACCTCATAGAGCCCTTATTATTGCTGAAGCAATAATGATAGGTGGGTATGCGAGTTCGTGATTTGTTAGCAAGGATAATGGTATTACTTTTTGCCAAGTAAGTATGATAAATCCTGCTATTAAGTTGATTGAGTGTATCACTGGTGGGAACCATATGTGAATGGGTGCTCTTCCTGCCTTTAGTAGCAGAGCAATGCTTGCTAGTGGTCTTGATTGAATTTGAGTGTAGATTAGAAAAGATGAAACCAAGAATAGGTTTGATCCTAATGTTTGTGGGATTAGGTATTTGATGGAGGTTTCTGTTTCTGTGATGTCGTGAGTAACTATAATAATTGGAATGAAAGAGAGTGTATTTAATTCTATTATTAGTCACACAAAGAGTATGTTTCTCGATCTTGTGGCGAGTAGAGTTCTTATTAATAAAGTATAAATAAAGAATTGGGTTTGGGTTTTCGTAGGTCAGTTACATTTAAAGGTTAGCATTTTCGGTTTGAAAATCCGACGTAGTAAGTTATACTAAACTGACTATGGTTTATGAATAGAGAAGCAAAAGGGGTTGAACCTCTTTTTCTTGTGGTTAGAAGCCACAGATTGGTCTGCCACTTCTCTTAAAGTTAAAAGTGTGAAGAAGATGGACGAGTTGAACGTCCTGTTCTCTGTTTTCAAAGCAGAATTTTTTCCTCGGTCTTCTTTGTTGTTATTTGGTAGAGTGTTGGGTTGCGGGGCGTAATACCCTATTCCTAAGTGCAAGTTAGGTTTTTTAATATAAAGTACTCAACCAGTGTGTGACTTTTTCAGGGTGAGTGTATAGTTTAGTTATTTTGATGGTAATAACATTAAACAAAATATTTTTAGTCAGAAGAGGAGAGGGGAATGATAATTGCAAGTTTGTGTAGGTTGGTTATTGTTGTTTTGGTGTTTTTAGTGAGTTGAGTTTTTGGGTTTTATAGTGGATGTTTGTATGATTTGAGTAGTCCTTATGAGTGTGGGTTTGATCCGTTTGGGTCTTCTCGTGTTGGGTTTTCTTTACGGTTTTTTGGTCTTATGGTTGTTTTTGTTGTTTTTGATTTTGAGACTGTGTTGTTGGTACCTTCTGTTTTTTGGTTGGGGTTGGATGGTTTTGTTTGAGATGTTGGTAGGATTTTGGGTTTTGTTGGGGTTTTAGTAGTTTTGTTGATTGGGGTTTTATATGAAATAGTGGAGGGAATTTTGGAGTGAAGGTGTTAAATAGAATGAGCTTTTGGGGTCAGTTTGGATTGCAGGAAGGTGTTAGTGTTCTTGGAATGGAGGTACAGGGTTTGCATGATTATGCGATGTTTATTCTTGTGATTGTTTTTAGGTTTGTGGGGTATAGAATGTTTAAAATTTCGTTGAGAAGTTTTTCTGGTCGTATTTATTTGGATAAACAGTGGTTAGAGGTTGTATGGACTTTGGTACCATTTGTTTTTTTATTGGCTTTGGGGTTGCCAAGAATTAAGTTGGTTTATTTGATAGATGAAATTGATTTACCTGAAGTTACTGTTAAGGTTATTGGTCACCAGTGGTATTGGAGATATGAATATAGAGACTTTCGTGGGAGACAGTACGGGTATGATTCTTACATAATTAGTAACTCTTCTATTGAAGGTGGTGCTTATCGCATGTTAGAGGTGGATAATCGATGTGTTGTTTCTTGTTTTTTGCAAATGCGTGGGTTAGTCACTTCTGATGATGTTGTACATTCTTGGGCTATCCCTTCTGCGAGAGTCAAGGCTGATGGGATTCCTGGGCGTATTAATCAGGTTAGTTTGTGTTTTGTGAACTCTGGTGTATTTTATGGGCAATGTAGGGAATTATGTGGGGTTAATCATTCTTTTATGCCTATTTGTGTGGAAGCTGTGTCGGGTAAGGTTTTTAGTGAGTGAATTATGGGTAACCATAATTCTAATATGAATTCGGGTGGTTCTAAAAACCGTGGGTATTTTATGATTGTGGGGGATGTTGTTTATTGAGTTTTTTCAATTATTTACGAGGGTGTTTACATTTCGGCTAAATTGTATGTGTTGTGGTGGTATTACTTCTTTGAATATTGTGTTGTTTTTCCAGTTAAATTTGCTTTAGAAGGGGTATATAGTTTGACTAGTATGTTTTTTAAAACTTGTGTTTCTTTGGTTATGTGAGTTGGATGGTTTGTGTCTGATCCTGTTGGTGCTACTGTTGGTGCTTTGGTTTTTTTAGGGGATAAGATCTTTTCTGTTGTTTATTTTTCTGTTACTAGACCCATAAAAGCTTTTGTCTGGTTGGTCAGAAAGGCTTGTAAGGTGGCTTGATTTGTAGTTAATTTTCCCCTTTTTGCTTTTGATGCGTGAATTGACGTAATGAGTTCTTTCAGTAATAATGAGACTAAGCAATGAATTGTTACACATATTGCTCGTAATACTAGTGAATTTTATCGGGCTATGGTAGAATACTATAGCAAGAAGTAATGTTTGATGGTGGGAGGTTTATAGTGTGTGAATCTTTGGTAGAAAAATACTTGTGGTTTCTTGTATGTGTGCGTTGGACGTTTTCCACTAACCATAAAGATATTGGGACGCTTTATATGGTTTTTTCTATTTGGTGGGGATTGATTGGGTTGTCTTTGAGGTTATTGATTCGGGTAGAGTTGGGTCATCCTGGCGGTGTGATTCGTGACGATCAACTGTACTATTCTATTGTGACTTCTCATGCTTTTATTATAATTTTTTTCTTGGTTATGCCTGCTATAATGGGTGGTTTTGGTAATTGGCTTGTTCCAATTATGTTGGGGATTCCTGATATATCTTTTCCTCGACTGAATAATGTGAGTTTTTGGCTTTTGGTGGGTTCTGGGTTGTTGATAGGGTGATCTATTATTGTGGAAAGTGGGTGCGGTACTGGATGAACTATTTACCCGCCACTATCTAATAAGGTTTATCATTCTAGGGTTTGTGTGGATGTTTTGATTTTTTCTTTGCATTTAGCTGGGTCTTCTTCTATTATAGGATCTGTGAATTTTATTGTTACGATTTTAAATATGCGTGTTGGTGTATTATATTTGGAGCGTATAAGTTTATTTGTGTGGTCTGTTTTGTGTACTGCAGGTTTGGTATTGCTATCTTTTCCTGTTTTGGCTGGTGCTATTACTATACTGTTGACTGATCGTAATTTTAATACTTCTTTTTTTGATCCGTCTGGAGGGGGGGATCCAGTTCTTTTTATGCATTTGTTTTGGTTTTTTGGGCATCCTGAAGTGTATATTATTGTTCTTCCTGCTTTTGGTATTGTTTCTCATGTACTTTTGTATTACTCTGGGAAAAAGGTTGTTTTTGGTCAATTGGGGATGGTTTACGCTATTATTAGTATTGGGGTGCTGGGTTTTGTAGTATGGGGGCACCATATGTTTACGGTTGGTTTAGATGTAGACACTCGTGCTTATTTTACTGGGGCTACTATAATTATTGCTATTCCAACTGGAATTAAAGTATTTAGTTGGTTGAGGACTATTAGTGGGTCTGTAATTAAGTTTGAGCCTGCTATGATGTGGGCTTTGGGTTTTGTTTTTTTGTTTACTTTGGGGGGTATTACTGGAGTTGTTTTGTCTAATTCTTCTTTGGATGTGGTATTGCATGACACTTATTATGTGACTGCGCATTTTCATTATGTGCTTAGGATGGGGGCTGTTTTTGGTTTGTTTTCTGGTTTTTGTTATTGGTATCCATTAATAGTTGGGGTTACTTTGCATCCTGTTTGGCTTAAGGTTCAGTTTTATTTGATGTTTGTTGGTGTTAATTTGACTTTTTTTCCTCAGCATTTTTTGGGTCTTGCTGGTATGCCTCGACGGTGTTCTGATTATGCTAGAGTGTATTTTGTGTGGAATGCTTTGTCTTCTAGAGGATCACTTTTATCTGTTGTTTCTATTTTTTGGTTTTTTTGTTGTTTGATGGAGTCTTTTATTAGTTGTCGTAGTGTTGTGTGTAGTGGGGCGTTGAGGGTGTCTTTGGAGTGGCATGATATTATGTTTCCTGGAAGTTTTCATTCACATGGTCAGGTTGTTATGGGAGTGATGGGGT